TTAGGGAATAAAGGAGGGTTTGGGGATAGAGGGACTTGAACCCTCACGACTTATAAAGTCGACGGATTTTCCTTTTACTAGAAATTTCATTGTTGTCAGTATTGACATGTAGAATGGGACTCTCTCTTTATCCTCGTCCGATTAATCCTATTTTTAAAAGATCTCAAAAACAATGAATTGAAGGATTTGATTACTTAATATTTGAGTGGAATGGATTCACAATAATTGTAAAAAAATTCAGAATCTTCTATTTCATAATCATTCCTAATTTCATTCTAAAAAATAAATAAAGAACCTATATTATCATATGGGTTCTGTGATTAATCGTTTGCTATGTCAGTATCTATACGTGTGTATTAGATGTATAAAGCCCTTCTTTCTCTAATTTAGTAATTTAGAGGGAGTTTCACTACCAACACAACGTAATTACACCTCGATTCGTTAGAACAGCTTCCATTGAGTCTCTGCACCTATCCTTTTCCTTTGGGTTCTAGTTTGAGAACCACTTGTTTTTTCAAAAAAGGGATTTGGCTCAGGATTGCCCATTTTTCATTCCAGGGTTTCTCTGAATTTGGAAGTTACCACTTAGCAGGTTTCCATACCAAGGCTCAATACAATCAAGTCCGTAGCGTCTACCGATTTCGCCATATCCCCATTGTCCTTTTTTTTCTTTGAAACCTGGATTCCTTGTGTAATTTCCTACATTTCTTAGTTTTTTTTTTGAATCATTGAATTCATTATTCGACGTAGTCTAGCAGCTCGTCTCTATTCAAGAGACCCCGCTTATTGCAATTCAGAATTGAATTGATTCTACCGTTGATATATTTGCAATTCAATCGGAATCAGTATATCCAAAAGTTTTTCTCTCCTCCACCCCCTTCTTTCCTTTTTTAGAATATTCAAAATCATACTATAACGCTTGATATTCATTCTTTTTTTCTAATCAGAATTCTAAATTTCATTTGTTATGATTCTATCTTTTCCTTAGTGAAATATTAATCCTTAAATTATTAACAAATAAAAAAAACAAAATATTTCAAAAAATGTAAAAATGTATATAATGCTCGAATGAAAATGCTAAGAGATTCGCATTTTCTCTTTATTATTCATATAGATTATTCTTTTCTATGTATTAGATTATTCGTCCGAGCCATATCAAATTGAAAATCAAATTCAATATAGAAATTGGAATAGATTCTATTAGAAAAATCGATTTGCGAGTTAGAGAAATAAAAAGAAAGTTCAATAAATTCTATAATCCTATTAAATTCTATAATCCTATTTAAGAATATCGTTTAGTTAAGCATATCAAGCTAACTTTATCTTTATGAAATTCTAGTATTTTTTTTTCTAAGTAGAATTTCAAATTTCGAACTAGTTAATAACTAAGATTAATAATTAAGATTAAGATCTGCCATTTTACAGATTTCCTATATATATTTCTATTTGTTACACTATTTCTGTTATGTAAGCCCACTTAGCTCAGAGGTTAGAGCATCGCATTTGTAATGCGAGGGTCATCGGTTCAAATCCGATAGTCGGCTTTTTTCTCTATTGATGTTCCATGAACAAGAATCTCTTTTTTTTCTCCGAATTAAATGGAGAATCCAGAGTCCATTACGTCGTTCTACCTTACAATTTTGCTAGATACAAAACATTAAAATAAATAATATATATACAAAAAATCCAGATGTTGATGAAATTCCATTTTTTGTGGTACTTTAGTAGATTTTACTCTATTTATCCTTTAGTTTAATTCAGTTTTAATTTCGATGTATTCTGGAATGTAAATACAATGAAATTTATTGTGTAAAATGGAATTTCAATAAAAAAAGGAGTCTTCATGTCCCGTTATCGAGGACCTCGTTTAAAAAAAATACGCCGTCTGGGAGCTTTACCAGGACTCACTAGAAAAACGCCTAAATCCGGAAGTAATCTGAAAAAGAAATTCCATTCTGGGAAAAAAGAGCAATATCGTATTCGTCTTCAAGAAAAACAGAAATTGCGTTTTCATTATGGTCTGACAGAACGACAATTACTTAGATATGTACATATCGCTGGAAAAGCAAAAAAGTCAACAGGTCAAGTTTTACTACAATTACTTGAAATGCGTTTGGATAATATTGTTTTTCGATTGGGTATGGCTTCAACCATTCCTGGGGCCCGGCAATTAGTTAATCATAGACATATTTTAGTTAATGGTCGTATAGTTGATATACCAAGTTTTCGTTGCAAACCCCGAGATATTATTACTACGAAGGATAACCAAAGATCAAAACGTCTGGTTCAAAATTCTATTGCTTCATCCGATCCGGGCAAATTGCCAAAGCATTTGACGGTTGATACATTGCAATATAAAGGACTAGTACAAAAAATCCTAGATAGAAAGTGGGTCGGTCTGAAAATAAATGAGCTGTTAGTTGTAGAATATTACTCTCGTCAGACTTGAGCTTAACGCAAAAGGAAAGGTTCATAGAATTTTTTTTCCCCTTCCCCTTTCCCCGAACTAAATCGACCTAAGGCTCTTAATTCGTATTTTCCCATTCACCTAGCAGAAATAGATTAACCTTAGGATCTTTTTTCTTTTTTGTTATATTTTACATACCAAAGTTATTTGCTTTAGAGAATTCTATTAAATAAAGGTATTATTGCTCAAATAAATTGTTATTTGATTTGATACATTGTAATCGGTAACGTTGATGAATTAAGAGAAACGGAAAGAGAGGGATTCGAACCCTCGGTAAACAAAAGTCTACATAGCAGTTCCAATGCTACGCCTTGAACCGCTCGGCCATCTCTCCTACATAATCTTATTATGGAAAATAAACTGAGTGAATAGCGAGTTTTCGTATTCCTGCAGTACAGGTACAGCCACAACCGTTCGGGGATTCCATGGCTCTATTGGAAAAATTCTTTTTTTTATCTAAGTGTAAGGATCCTTTATTTTTTTTTACTAGGAATTCCGCTCCCTTAAAAGTTTTTCTTTGGGGAAAACCCAAATAAAAAGAGAATAGAAGAATCCTTATTATTCCATAAGAAAATAAAGGAACCAAGGAACCCTAGAATTCTATTTGCATAAGGTATGTTACGCCATACAATCTAAATAAAAAAGGGTATGGGATAATTAATGACTTTGAAAACGCGAAATAGCTGATGACAGAAGTTGTTGTTGAGAAATAGGAAAGTGGAATGAAATCCAATCTTAGTCAAATATTTCATATCTCTTCTTGTCCAAACAGAAGGAAAAGGAGACAATTTGAGCTGAGTGGAAAATCCATACCTCTCTTATCCATTTAGAGCATATGGAGCGATTTATAAGTTTTTATGTTATTTTGTGATAGAATGAAAAGAATTCTATATAGAATGGATTGGGAATTATGGCTAGATCCCGTATAAATGGAAATTTCATTGATAAGACCTCCTCGATTGTAGCCAATATTTTATTGCAAATAATTCCGACAACCTCAGGGGAAAAAAGGGCATTTACTTATTATAGAGATGGTGCGATTTGACTCTTTTTTTTTTTTTTTGTTTTTTTTATTTAGCCCTACCTACATCTCATTCTTACGAGAAAGAGAGGGGGTTCGCATAGAGAGAGCAAAATTAGTAAAGGAAACCCACGCTTGGGGAAGGTGAGGTGAACTAACAATTCCTTCTGTCGTGTATCCTCGATTGATGTGGCCTTAGATGCTTCAATTGTAGATTTGAGTATTGAGCGAAAGGTTACACCTAAAGGATAGGTTCTGTATTACAGGCTAATCCTACTCTACTAGGACCAATAGGCAGCATAGGGGAGAAAAGCACTACACCTCGAAATAGGAATCAACAAGAGAAAAACTTTGTTAGAAATTAACCCTTTCCTGATTGGTATCAGGGTTGGGAAGAATGGTTGGGATAGCAAACAACCATCAGGTTTGTACGTTGGATACCCTTATAACCATCAAAGGTCGTTGAAGTGGCTAATTCCTCTAAATAGGAGGCGTTGAGAACAAAGAAATTCCTGGAGCTATCGTTTTCCTCTAGCATTAATAGAATTCATTGGTGTTAAGAAAAACCTCTTGGGGGAAGGTTGGCTAGAGATTTCTTGGAAAAATACCAGCCCCCTTCGGTCCATAATGAGATGGGACTAATTCTATTTTCATTCTATAGATTTTTTGCTTAGTACTATGTACAGAAGGGAGGAGCCGTATGAGATGAAAACCTCATGTACGGTTTTGGAACGGAGATTTTTTGAATAGAATGAACGACCGTAACGGATGTTGGCTCAATCTGAAGGAAATTATGCGGAAGCTTTGCAGAATTATTATGAAGCTACGCGACTAGAAATTGATCCCTATGATCGAAGTTATATACTATATAACATCGGCCTTATACACACAAGCAATGGAGAGCATACAAAGGCTTTGGAATATTATTTCCGGGCGCTAGAACGAAACCCCTTCTTACCGCAAGCTTTTAATAATATGGCCGTGATCTGTCATTACGTGCGACTATCTCCACTATAGAAAGAAAGAAGAAAAAAAGATGAAATTTTCTAGTATTTACTAGAAAAAGGGCTTTCTACATAGGGATCGTCAAAACAATGATTTTGCCCTATCAGCTGTAGGAAGGAAGAACACTTCACGAGAATCAAAATAAGAAGAAAGTCGAGCCGAGCCTATACTACTACTCTATGGATAAAGTCTCAAATTGATAGAGAAAGCACCGTAAAGATCAATTAGTGAGCGACTGGGTCGATACAACTAAAAAAAACTGCTTAATTATACCATGATATGGGGCAAAATTTAGGAATCTGCTTATGTAATAGAGCCGATCCACTAAAGGATTAAGCAGCGGTGTAGTATCAGATCCCAAAGATAGTAAGTTCTTTTTTCTTTCTTATGGGAAAAAGTCTTTTTCAAGGATTCTATAGAAATTTCATATATGAAAGACACGAAACCGAGATAGTTACCTTTCAGAAAATTCGAACGAAGGATATAGGTCTATCTATGCTTCATTCTTCTGAAGGTGGGAGAAAAGATCAGACTGATTATTGATCAAAATTAGAGTTTGAAACTTAGGTAATTAACTTCTTCTGCTTAACCCAAGAAGAAATTGGATCGATTTTTGAGAAATCGAATTCAGTTAAGATAGGGGAAATTAAGATAGCAATTTCTGAGCCGTATGAGGTAGGAAACTCTCAAGTACGGTTCTAGGGGAAGGAACTGCCTATTCCGACCGAGGAGAACAGGCCATTCTACAGGGCGATTCGGAAATTGCAGAAGCTTGGTTTGATCAAGCTGCTGAGTATTGGAAACAAGCTATAGCGCTTACTCCGGGAAATTATATTGAAGCACAGAACTGGTTGAAGATTACGAAGCGCTTTGAATTTGAATAAGACCACTCTTCATTTTCATAAAATGGGCGGTTTGGTTGTTGATCCATTAATCAAATAATTTTGGTAAGAAGATCGAATCAAGAATTTCATTATATCCCTTTCTTCTACCTTCGATTTTATATCATTTCGATTTTATATCATATTTCATAAGGATAAACAATTTTCATAAGGATAAACAATAGGGATAGGCTCTAGAACAGAGGTAATAAAGTAAATAAAAGGGGGCAATCTAAATATTCCTACCTAAGGGACGATTTTTTTAATAATTCTAATGAGTTTCTTGGAATTTGGAATCGAATAAAAATATTTATATTATGCTCACTCAAGGAAAGTAGATGTAGGGCTTATACCCTAAAAAAAAAAAAATACACTAGCTTCTTAAATTAAAACGTAAAAAAAAATCTTTTTTGTTACGTCGGGAAATAATTTTCCAGGATAACCAATGTCCGTTAGGCACCTAATCCTTATGTCATAATAGATCCGAACACTTGCCTCGGATTGACTTCAATATATAATTGCTCCAGTGAATAACTAAAAAAAAAATAGAAGGGCGGTAGATAGTAAAGAAAAGGACTAATCATAATATCTATCCTTCAAAGATTCACTAAAAAGACAGTTGGCGGGTCTCTTTGTATGTCTTATCCGGAAAGAGGAGGACTTAATGATTATTCGTTCGCCGGAACCAGAAGTTAAAATTGTTGTGGATAGGGATCCTGTAAAAACATCTTTTGAGGAATGGGCCAGACCCGGTCATTTCTCAAGAACAATAGCTAAGGGCCCCGATACTACCACTTGGATCTGGAACCTACATGCTGATGCTCACGATTTCGATAGTCATACCGGTGATTTGGAGGAGATCTCTCGAAAAATCTTTAGTGCTCATTTCGGTCAACTCTCCATTATCTTTCTTTGGTTGAGTGGCATGTACTTCCACGGTGCCCGTTTTTCCAATTATGAAGCATGGCTAAGCGATCCTACTCACATTGGACCCAGTGCTCAGGTAGTTTGGCCAATAGTAGGGCAAGAAATTTTGAATGGTGATGTAGGCGGTGGTTTCCGAGGAATCCAAATAACCTCCGGTTTTTTTCAGATTTGGCGAGCATCTGGAATAACTAGTGAGTTACAACTCTATTGTACTGCAATCGGTGCATTGATTTTTGCATCGTTAATGCTTTTTGCTGGTTGGTTCCATTATCACAAAGCCGCTCCCAAATTGGCCTGGTTCCAAGATGTAGAATCCATGTTGAATCACCACTTAGCGGGGTTATTAGGACTTGGGTCTCTTTCTTGGGCGGGACACCAAATCCATGTATCTTTACCGATTAACCAATTTCTTGACGCTGGGGTTGATCCTAAAGAGATACCACTTCCTCATGAATTTATCTTGAATCGTGACCTTTTGGCTCAACTTTATCCTAGTTTTGCCGAAGGAGCAACCCCCTTTTTCACCTTGAATTGGTCCAAATACGCAGAATTTCTTACTTTTCGCGGAGGACTAGATCCAATAACCGGTGGCCTATGGTTGAGCGATATTGCGCACCATCATTTAGCTATTGCTATTCTTTTCCTGATCGCTGGTCATATGTATAGGACCAACTGGGGTATTGGTCATGGACTTAAAGATATTTTGGAGGCTCATAAAGGCCCATTTACAGGACAAGGCCATAAGGGTCTCTATGAAATCCTAACAACGTCATGGCATGCTCAATTATCTCTTAACCTAGCTATGCTAGGCTCTCTAACTATTGTTGTAGCTCATCATATGTACTCTATGCCCCCCTATCCATACCTAGCTACTGACTATGGTACACAACTTTCCTTGTTCACACACCACATGTGGATTGGCGGATTTCTAATAGTTGGTGCTGCTGCACATGCAGCCATTTTTATGGTAAGAGACTATGATCCAACTACTCGATACAACGATCTATTAGATCGCGTCCTTAGACACCGCGATGCAATCATATCCCACCTTAACTGGGTATGTATATTTCTAGGTTTTCACAGTTTTGGCTTGTACATTCATAATGATACCATGAGTGCTTTAGGCCGTCCCCAAGATATGTTTTCGGATACCGCCATACAATTACAACCCATCTTTGCTCAATGGGTACAAAATATCC